AAAGTTCTACTGATCTGGATGTAACTCAAAAATACAAGCATTTGTGGGTTCAATGCGAAAATTGTTATGGATTAAATTATAAGAAATTTTTTAAATCAAAAATGAATCTTTGTGAACAATGTGGATATCATTTGAAAATGAGTAGTTCAGATAGAATCGAACTTTCGATCGATCCGGGTACTTGGGAGCCTATGGATGAAGACATGGTCTCTCTGGATCCCATTGAATTTCATTCGGAGGAGGAGCCTTATAAAAATCGGATCGACTCTTATCAAAGAAAGACAGGATTAACCGAGGCTGTTCAAACAGGCATAGGGCAACTAGACGGTATTAACGTAGCAATTGCGGTTATGGATTTTCAGTTTATGGGGGGTAGTATGGGATCCGTAGTTGGGGAGAAAATTACCCGCTTGATTGAATACGCTACTAAAGAATTTCTACCTCTTATTATAGTGTGTGCTTCTGGAGGGGCACGCATGCAAGAAGGAAGTTTGAGCTTGATGCAAATGGCTAAAATCTCTTCTGCTTTATATGATTATCAATCCAATAAAAAGTTATTCTATGTACCAATCCTTACATCTCCTACTACCGGTGGGGTGACAGCTAGTTTTGGTATGTTGGGGGATATCATTATTGCTGAACCCAATGCCTACATTGCCTTTGCGGGTAAAAGAGTAATTGAACAAACATTGAATAAAACAGTACCCGACGGTTCACAAGCGGCTGAGTATTTATTCCAGAAGGGCTTATTCGATTTAATCGTACCACGTAATCCTTTAAAAAGCGTTCTGAGTGAGTTATTTCAACTCCACACTTTCTTTCCTTTGAATCAAAATTAAAACATTCAGTTCAATTATTTTGAGCAAACAAGTAATTAGTTTATCTAATTAGTTTATCGGAATCCAAGTAAAAATTAGACGAATGGGGTTTTCTTTGTTGACATAAGATCTAATTGTATAAAGAATCAAAAGTCACATCAAATTGAAAATCCGTCCCCTTTTCTATATTCATTATTATTTATCAACAAGATAAAAGATGAAATTCTTATTTTCGTAAAGTAAAAAAAAAAAAAAAAAAAAGATCTTCTTCTCGTCATATATAATTCAAATCTATTAAATATAGAATTTTTTATCTTTCTATATCTTACGATAATCCTATTTTGACTAAGAATCCCTACTGGATGGGATTCTAACAAACCCTTCAATATAATTCAATATAAATAGAATCTAACTAAGTAGAATCTAATTCATTTTTAATAAGCTTTTTGCTTAATAAATGAAATTCGAAGACAAGAGCAAAAAATGAAGAAAAAAATATCTCATCCATATCCTTTCAAATCCTTCATGTAGAAAGATAAAAAACTACATTATATACTCACTTAGATAGATACTTATATCTATATAATAATAATAATTCTCAAATTATAATAAGTAAGATATCCTTATATATAATAAGATATATAATAAGATATCTTTATATTCTAAATTGATATTATAAATAATAAATATAAAATCTAAATAATAATAACAGGTACAAATAGTCAATCGAGGTACCCATTCTATGACAACTCTTAACTTTCCCTCTATTTTGGTCCCTTTAGTAGGCCTAGTATTTCCGGCAATCGCAATGGCTTCTTTATTTCTTCATGTTCAAAAAAACAAGATTGTTTAGAGCCGATGGCACAAAATCTCATCTATTTTTTTTACGTTTGTATCATAACACAGATATCCTTTAGCAAAATATGGTATAAGCGGCTTCCGCCGAAAAATTCTTATGTCTCCAGAAAATGCTATATTTTAGCTATTTTCAAATAAACCCGAATCGGCGGATGGCTGAGCTGTAAAGCCGGTCTATCTATATGTATGTGGCTATCTTTAGTGAGTGATACGAAGGGTATGTTATTAGTTTAGATCTAACCAATTTAATGAATTACTCCTAAAGGTTCACATCAAACTAGTTCAAACTAGTGCTAGTTGATGCGAGTTACTTCGGAAACAAACAGACTAAAGTCAAATTCATTTGGGGTATTCTCTCAATTCCAAAAAAGCAACGGGATCAAGTATGAGTTGTCGATCAGAACATATATGGATAGAACCTATAAAGGGGGCTCGAAAAATAAGTAATTTATGCTGGGCTATTATCCTTTTTTTAGGTTCATTAGGATTCTTGGTGGTTGGAACCTCGAGTTATCTTGGTAGAAATTTGATATCTTTCTTTCCGTCTCAGCAAATCGTTTTTTTTCCACAAGGAATTGTGATGTCTTTCTATGGGATCGCGGGTCTTTTTATTAGCTCCTATTTGTGGTGCACAATTTCGTGGAATGTAGGTAGTGGTTATGATCGATTTGATATAAAAGACGGAATAGTGTGTATCTTTCGTTGGGGATTTCCTGGAAAAAATCGTCGGGTCTTCCTCCGATTTCTTATAAAAGATATTCAATCCGTCAGAATAGAAGTTAAAGAGGGTATTTATGCTCGGCGTGTCCTTTATATGGATATAAGAGGCCAGGGAGCCATTCCATTGACTCGTACTGATGAGAATTTTACTCCACGGGAAATGGAACAAAAAGCTGCGGAATTGGCCTATTTCTTGCGTGTACCAATTGAAGTATTTTAATTTGAAGTTATTTTACCGAGAAATGAATGCTTTCTCAGCAGGAGGGCAAAAATGCAAGAATCCTCTTTTTCTAGAACATAACTTAATTGATGTTTCTTCAGAACATTCATTCGAGTTAAAGCAGACTATATGGAACAAGTATAAAAAAAACTCTTTGGGGTATCTTTTATATGTATCGATATATACACAACTCAATTAAATAAAAAATGAATAAAAAATCGAAATATCTCATAATAAACCATTTCGAAATAAGGAAATATCCCCCCTTTTGACTTGCTTTTTACTTGTTGGAATTGAGACTTTATATTCAGATAGATAATATCTTGTCATTTTTTCGACGCTTCTTTTTGTGCTCCTTAATGACCAAAAAATTGGATCTCTTATAATGATAACTAGCCAATTTCTTTCTGTCGTTTTTTGCCACCCTTTTTTCATTTCACAAGATTCTTCAGAAAATTCCCTCAATTCTTCTATCCCTGACTACTCATAGTCAGTTAAATTTTTTAGAAATCTTAGCTATTTTTATCTAATGATAGAAAAGGAGTTCTTTCGTATCAAAATATTAAAAATATTTATATTCATTATTGAAATTGAATATTGAATTTTAGATTGAATTTTCGGGGCATTCATCGAAAGGAGATATGTGCTTCGAATTTTACTTTCGAATTTTACTATAGGGAAACAATACTTTTTTATTCTTTATTATTTATTCATTCGAATTTTTCGTCTATTTCTGTCTTTTTTTCTAGATTCAAGGCCTAAGAAATCACAAATCAAAAATAGTGAATAGATTCATAGGTTCGATAACTTGTAATAGAACTGATGCGTGAGAGAAATATTAGATTACATAGAGTCGACGAATGAGATGGGTTCATTAACAATTCACAGATGAAAAAATGGCAAAAAAGAAAGCATTCACTCCTCTTTTATATCTTGCATCTATAGTATTTTTGCCCTGGTGGATTTCTCTCTTATTTCAAAAAAGTCTGGAATCGTGGGTTACTTATTGGTGGAATCCTAGTCAATCCGAAACTTTTTTGAATGATATTGAAGAAAAGAGTATTTTAGAAAAATTCATAGAATTAAAGGAACTCCTCTTCTTAGAAGAAATGATCAAGGAATACTCGGAGACACATCTACAAAACCTTCGTATAGGAATTCACAAAGAAACAATCCAATTAATCAAGATACACAATGAGGGTCGTATTCATACGATTTTGCACTTCTCGACAAATATAATATGTTTCATTATTCTAAGTGGTTATTCTATTTTGGGTAATAAAGAACTTGTTATTCTTAACTCTTGGGCTCAGGAATTCCTATATAACTTAAGTGACACAATAAAAGCTTTTTCTCTTCTTTTATTAACCGATTTATGTATTGGATTTCATTCGCCCCATGGTTGGGAATTGATGATTGGCTTTGTCTACAAGGATTTTGGATTTGTTCATAATGATCAAATTATATCTGGCCTTGTTTCAACTTTTCCAGTCATTCTAGATACAATTTTCAAATATTGGATTTTCCGTTATTTAAATCGCGTATCTCCGTCACTTGTAGTGATTTATCATTCAATGAATGACTAAAAAATAGTCTACTTAATCCAATTATAATGTTTCTTACTTTGCAGTTGTACATAAGCAAAACATTGAAAATTGCTTTCTATTTCTACCCATCCCGGAGATTCATCCTATATTCCTATATATTAATCGAGTCAAATTATTCCAGTAAATAACAGAATCGTGGATAGGAAACTCCATTAGTGACCTACCCCAATTTATTGTAGAAATTTTCGGGATCAATGATTGGACCATGCAAACTAGAAATAATTTTTCTTGGATAAAGGAACAGATTACTCGATCTATTTCCGTATCGCTCATGATATATATAATAACTCGTACACCCATTTCAAATGCATATCCCATTTTTGCACAGCAGGGTTATGAAAATCCACGAGAAGCGACTGGACGTATTGTATGCGCCAATTGCCATTTAGCTAATAAACCGGTGGATATTGAGGTTCCGCAAGCGATACTTCCCGATACTGTATTTGAAGCAGTTGTTCGAATTCCTTATGATACGCAACTGAAACAAGTTCTTGCTAATGGTAAAAAAGGGGCTTTGAATGTAGGGGCTGTTCTTATTTTACCAGAGGGTTTTGAATTAGCCCCTCCCGATCGTATTTCCCCCGAGATAAAAGAAAAGATGGGTAATCTGTCTTTTCAGAGCTATCGCCCCAATCAAAAAAATATTCTTGTCATAGGCCCTGTTCCTGGTCAGAAATATAGTGAAATGACCTTTCCTATTCTTTCCCCGGACCCCGCTACTAAGAAAGACGTTCACTTCTTAAAATATCCTATCTACGTAGGTGGAAACAGGGGAAG